TATCATCTTACGAGAATAGAGGCTGGTGTGGATCAACCGGAAGAGGTATGCATAAAAGTATTTGCCCCAAGAAAGAATCCTAGAATTCCGTCTGTTTTCTGGGTTTGGAAAAGTGTGGATTTTCAAGAGCGGGAATCTTATGATATGTTGGGAATCTCTTATGATAATCATCCACGCCTGAAACGTATTTTAATGCCCGAAAGTTGGATAGGATGGCCTTTACGTAAGGATTATATTACCCCCAATTTTTATGAAATACAAGATGCCTATTGAATGATATGAAAGAAATCTTCACTTCGAGAATTTCAAATCCAATAAAATAGATAAGGAATTTTTGTACCTTCTGTTCTAGATCAATCAATCGAAGTAATTGCCGATTTTATTCGTATTATGGGTGGGTTAAAAAGGAAAGACAATCGAATTAGGAATTCATTGAAATTTGCAATTTTTGAAGATACTTTCATTTTGGATGAACCGAGCCACTAGAATAGAATGAACCAATCAAATTCTCTATCATGAATTTTGTGATGCGAACATTACTTATATGGACTCATGGGGGGGAAATGACGAAATAGAAAAAAAAAGAAATGAGAGGACTATTTGTACTCTATCTAAAATACATCTTTTCTAGTCTCCTACTTTACCTACCCTCAACTTTCCTTTTTTTAGTCTTGCAACTAATTAATGAAACTTTTTCGAATATGTATGAAGTATTAATATTCTTTTTCAATGCAAGGCAACACAGTCTAAAGTAGAACCAAATAAACAAAGAAAAAAAAAAAGCTTTTACATCTTTTTTATTAGCTAATTTTTCCCATCTATTTTCTATTTATAGATGGGGTCTATCTCTAGACATCTAGAGGTATAAGTTACGTATGTGTCATGATCTAGACAATTAATGAATATGTATATTGATCCATATCAATTAATCTCTAGAATGAATGGATACTCATCTAAATAAATCATGTGCCAGGAACCAGACTTGAACTGGTGACACGAGGATTTTCAGTCCTCTGCTCTACCAACTGAGCTATCCCGGCCATTCCCGACGCATCATATACCCATTTTACTAGATAACTGGGGTCTATGTCAATTAAATAAAAAGGCGAAAGGATATTCCAAAGTCTTATCTAGGCCCCAGAATTTCTTGGATCGTGAAAAGAAGACTTTGTATGTAAGTTTTAGTCCAAGAAATGATTGAATAATTCAAAGGAGTATTCAACTCATTTGCTAAAAGCTGGTCATTTGTACATGTATCATTTCTATCACAAGTCTTGTGATAAGAAAAAAATTTCTGCTCAGATACCTTTTCGAAAGAAGAGTAAATGAGGAACAGAACCAATTTTGAACCGTTAACAAAAAGGAGGATAACTAGTTAGGAAATGAAATGAGCTTTTTTGGGGATAGAGGGACTTGAACCCTCACGATTTCTAAAGTCGACGGATTTTCCTCTTACTATAAATTTCATTCTTGTCGGTATTGACATGTAGAATGGGACTCTATCTTCATTCTCATCCGATTGATCGGTTCTTCAAAAGATCTATCAGACTGCGGAGTAAATCTTTTCATTTTGATTTCATAAATGAATATTCGATTCTTTCTTCAACTTCGAGTCCATTCACAAAAATTCTTCCATTTTTTCCTATTCATATAAAAACAAATGGATTCGGGTCATCATTCATTTTTTTTCGATACAGTTATATATATAGTATTGAACTTTTCAGTACGTATACATCTGTATATATCTTTCTTCTTCATCCTTTTTGGAAGATTCATTTTTATAACAACGCAAGGTAGTCAACTCCATTTGTTAGAACAGCTTCCATTGAGTCTCTGCACCTATCCTTTTTTTCTCGCTTTTGGAAAGCAGGAGTTGGCTCAGGATTGCCCATTTTTATTAATTCCAGGGTTTCTCTGATTTTGAAAGTTATCACTTAGTAGGTTTCCATACTAAGGCTCAAACGAATTAAGTCCGTAGCGTCTACCAATTCCGCCATATCCCCTTTTATGATTAAATCAAAATCTCAGTCTAATGTACTTTCCCTTTAAGTTTTTTTTATCCGTCCGTTTCTACCGAAATCGTTGAATTCATTAGATACCAATTTATATACCGAAAGGCATTTCTTATTTTTTGTTTAGTTTCTTTCATCTCTACTAGGAGTCCATATTTGATATGGTCAATCACAACAAATTCTATTCTTTTTTTATCTTCAATTCAATATAGATGAATATATACTACCCATATATATGAACTTTTTCATTTTCCTATGGAATTTGAAATACTCAAAAGGTCGATTCTTTTCTTTTTTTTTTTTCTATTTTTTTGATTCTTTTCTTAAGGTAGACTCCTATAACTAAAATGGAAATTCTTTACTAAATGAATTTCATAATAGATTTCTCTATTTTATTCTATTTTTTATTAAATATAGATTGTTAGAGCTAGAACTAAGAATTGAATATATGTTCAATATTCTCTATATAGAACATATATAGATTTTTG